TTAGAATAACTTCAAAATAACTGACATAATTTTTGATTTTTCCTGATCAGAAAAATACATGAAAAAGAAAGGAGGTAGAAAAATTTTTTGATTTATGGTTAAAGAAGAAAAACAAGAAAACAGGGGTTCTGTTGAATTTCAAGTATTCAGTTTCACCAATAAGATACGGAAACTTGCTTCACATTTGGAATTACACAAAAAAGATTTTTCATCGGAAAGAGGTCTACGAAGACTTTTGGGAAAACGTCAACGTTTGCTGGCTTATTTGGCAAAGAAAAATAGAGTACGTTATAAGAAATTAATCAGTCAGTTGGATATTCGGGAGAAGTAATTTAATCGTTCGAATTTTTTTCGTATTTTATTTAGTAGTCTTATAGTAGTCTTAGATTTTTCATTTTGATGAGCCTCGTTTTGAGGAATTCATGGAATAATCCATTTTCATGGAATAAAGAATAAGATGAGTCTACCGCCATGGAATAAAGAATAAGAACAAGGATACATAACATAAAAAAAAGAATAGATAAGACGATATTCGCCCTCCTCCTACATATTTGATTTCTTCTCCTATACAAAAACCAGCAAGACCCAATCCATTGATAATTCCATCAATGACACCTTTATCGAAAAAATGTGTTAGTTCTGCTAATCTTCTTATACCCAGGATGAATACCCTAGTATAGAAAACATCCATATAACCACGATTATATGACCAGCTGTATATCTTTTTTTTTACTTCATCCAAAAAGTTCTTTTTTGGATTTTTTTTTATTTTTACAAGGGAATTTTGGAAATTCAAATTCTGAAAAAAATAATAAGCGGATCCATAGAAGATATATGCTATGAATAGACCCAAAATTGCTAAACTTACAGAAGAAATTGCATTAGTGAGAAATTCATAGGAATTTATGGAGGAATTAGAACTTTCCTGGAAAAAGTTTATAGAAGGAGTTAGCCACCTTGATAATATGGTTAACTCCGATATTCCATTATCCTTTACTCCATTATCAAAATGGATTCCTATGGATCCAATGAACAAAGTAAAAAGCAGTAATATAAGAAGAGGATATAGCATAGTATTTCCCGTTTCATGTGGATAGACAAAAGTGTTTTTAGCCCCAAAGGGAGCACTAAAGGATCCCTTCAGATTTCTTGTATTACGAGGAATTTTAGGTATATTTTGTGAAAAAAAAGAAACTCCACTCTTTGTTGTTGATAAAACAAACTCCCTATTGACTCCTTTGGATATACCTTTTCCCCATAAGGATATTGAATACAACGAACCTTCTTTAGTACTGCTGTAATTTTGAAAATGAACACGCAAATACCCATCAAAAGTAAGTAAATATATCCGAAACATATAAAATGCAGTTAATCCTGCAGTAAAAGAGGCTATAATTCCAAAAAAGGGTGAATACAACCAACTATTACTAAGGATTTCATCTTTGGACCAGAAGCAAGCAAGAGGTGGAATACCACAAAGAGAAAGTGTACCACATAAAAAAGTAGTTCTTGTAATTGGAATGTATTTTCTTAAACCGCCCATAAGAACCATATTCTGACTTTTATCTGGTGAATACCCAACAAGAGGTTCCATTGAATGAATAATGGATCCCGATCCTAAGAACAATAAAGCTTTCGAATAAGCATGAGTGATCAAATGGAATAAAGCAGCTTGATAAGAACCTATACCTAGAGCTAACATCATATAACCTAATTGAGACATTGTAGAATAGGCTAAACTTCTTTTAATATCTCTCTGAGCAAGAGCTAAAGTGGCTCCTAAGAAGAGTGTTATTGTACCTACTAAAGAAATTAAACTCATTATCAAGGGTAGAGATATGAAAAGAGGAAGAAGTCGAGCCAAAAGAAAAATCCCCGCGGCAACCATAGTTGCTGCGTGTATAAGAGCCGAAATGGGAGTGGGTCCTTCCATAGCATCGGGTAACCATACGTGAAGAGGGAATTGTGCGGATTTTGCAACTGCACCAAGGAATAATAAAAAAGCACACAAAGTAGTAAGTAAGGAATTAATCCCATTATTAGGAATCCAGTTATTAGCTATTTTGAACAAATCCCGAAACTCTAAACTACCCGTTATCCAAAAAAAACCTAAAATTCCTAATAAAAGACCAAAATCTCCTACACGATTAGTTACAAAAGCTTTTTGACAAGCACTCGCTGCAATTGGCCGTGTAAACCAAAAGCCTATCAATAAATAGGAACACATTCCGATAAGTTCCCAAAAAAAATAAATTTGTATCAAATTGGAACTAGTAACCAATCCCAACATGGAAGTATTAAAAAAACTTATATAAACAAAAAATCTCAAATATCCTTCATCGTGAGACATATAATCGTCACTATAAATAAGAACCAAGATTCCTACAGTAGTAATTAGTATTAACATAATAGACGTAAGGGGGTCGATCAAGTATCCAAATTCTAAGGAAAAATCATTATTGATGGCCCAAGACCATAGATATTGATAGATAGAACTTCCATTTATTTGTTGAATAGACAGGTGAACCGAGTATACCATAGCTATACTTAAGAGTAAAATACTAGGAAAAGCCCATATGCGACGAAGATTTTTTGTTGCTGTCGGAATAAGAAAAAGTCCAAATCCCATTGACATAATAACTGGAAGTGGGAGAAGAGGGATTACCCAGGCATATTGATATGTATGTTCCATAAGAAAAGAAATAGCAATTTTTAGTTGAAATTTATAGTTCAATTTTTCTATAAAATTGAAATTGTTTCCGATTCACCAAACCTATTCTTATCTCTTTCTAAAGGAATTTTTTTTAAAAAAAAAATAAGAAAAAATATTGGAATTCTGGATTTTTCAAAATTTCTCTCATTATCATTAAAATATTCAAAAATGCAGAATGAGTTTAGTTGCGTAAATTCAAAAAGTGAATTAAAGAATTTCGTTATCTAGTTATTAATAAAAAAAAAATATTTGTTAAATATTAAAATACAAAAAAAGATTGAATCATGTGACTTTCTATTTATTTTTTTATTTCTTTCTCTTAAAATAAAAGAGCTCTCTTGTTTCGTAATTGATTGATTGAATTCCAAAGAAAACCTACATTTATAGGAAATTCTCGAATATTGCTTACTTCATATAAAACAGAAATCCTAATGACTAGAATTCTATAAGTTTTATAATGTCTTGTTTAAAAGACTAAGTCTTTTTTTTGATTGGAATGAAATTATGGAATACCGTTCTGAACTTAATTAACTATTTGAATTTATTGAATTTAATTGAATTTATTGAATTTAATTTTACCTTCTTTTTATCTCCCCATCATATATGGGGGCTTATCCTATCCCCAAACCATATATTTATATATGGAGTATATTTGATATATAAATTGATTTAAATAGAAAAGCTTAAAAAACTCTTGTCTTATCCACATTAGACAGAATGAGCTAAAAAAGAATTTAGAATTTCAGTAAGTATAACTACTAAGAAAAAACGGAAAGAAGGATTGATTTGCGGCAATAAATGTCTTTCACATACAACTAGAAAAAAGTAATCCCCCTTTTGAATGGCAGTTCCAAAAAAACGTACTTCGATGTCAAAAAAGCGTATTCGTAAAAATCTTTGGAAGAAAAAGACTTATTTTTCCATAGTACAATCTTATTCTTTAGCAAAGTCAAGATCATTTTCTAGTGGCAACGAGGATCCAAAACCAAAAGGTTTTTCTGGGCAACAAACAAACAAATAATAAGGTTTTGGAATAATCTGAATTGAACTATCCGAAGGAAATTCCAATTATTTAATATGAATAAATATTATTTCATATGAATGAATAATTCGGATTAATTAATAAATGTACTTTTATGTGTCGAATTTATCGGTAAAATATTCTTAGAACGAATCCCTCCGTTATATAGAATAAAAGAACAAAAGTTTTTGGTATATTGTGTCCTCAATATTCTTTGCCTGTCAAAGAACTCTTTTTTTGCTAATAGAATCCTCATAAAAATAAGGATTCTATTAGCAAAAGTGGACTATTCTTGCAATAGGACTTACAACCTCTACCTAATCTTATCCAAAATTCCTATATAAATGAGTTTAGTACTGGTAAATCATATTAAAAAGAGGGTAAAGGCTTTCATTCTATAAATTTTTCTAAAATACAAAATTCTTTGTAGTTAATGATGAAATTCTAATGTTCCTAAATTCTATGGCCTCTCCCAGTCTCGACGATTCGCAAGAAAATAACTATTATTCTTTTAAGTTAACTATTATTTCAAGTTAGCCGCCATGGTGAAATTGGTAGACACGCTGCTCTTAGGAAGCAGTGCTCAAGCATCTCGGTTCGAGTCCGAGTGGCGGCATTCCCGAAAAAGAATACAATAGATTAGAAAATGGATTCAATTCGAAATTTCCAATTTTGTAATGGGGCCTTATCCTTATGCTATTTGCAACTTTAGAACATATACTAACTCATATCTCTTTTTCAACCATTTCAATTGTGATTACGATTCATTTGATAACCTTATTAGTTCGTGAACTTAGGGGATTACGTGATTCGTCAGAAAAAGGAATGATAGTGACTTTTTTCTCTATAACAGGATTCTTAGTTTCTCGTTGGGTTTCTTCGGGACATTTTCCATTAAGTAATTTATATGAGTCATTGATCTTCCTTTCATGGGCTCTGTATATTCTTCATACTATTCCTAAGATACAGAACTCGAAAAATGATTTAAGCACAATAACTACGCCAAGTACTATTTTAACGCAAGGCTTTGCCACGTCGGGGCTTTTAACTGAAATGCATCAATCCACAATACTAGTACCTGCTCTACAATCTCAGTGGTTAATGATGCATGTCAGTATGATGTTACTAAGCTATGCAACTCTTTTGTGCGGATCCTTATTATCTGCTGCTCTTCTAATCATTAGATTTCGAAAGGATTTTGATTTCTTTTCTAAAAAGAAAAAAAAAGTTTTCCTTAAAACATTTTTCTTCAGTGAGATTGAATATTTATATGCAAAAAGAAGTGCTTTAAAAAGCACCTCTTTTCCCGCATTTCCAAATTATTACAAATATCAATTAACTGAGCGTTTAGATTCTTGGAGTTATCGTGTCATTAGTCTAGGGTTTACTCTTTTAACCATGGGTATTCTTTGTGGAGCAGTATGGGCTAATGAGGCATGGGGATCCTATTGGAATTGGGACCCTAAGGAAACTTGGGCATTTATTACCTGGACCATATTTGCAATATATTTACATAGTAGAACAAATCCAAATTGGAAGGGTACGAATTCTGCACTTGTAGCTTCGATAGGATTTCTTATAATTTGGATCTGCTATTTTGGTATCAATCTGTTAGGAATAGGTTTACATAGTTATGGTTCATTTATATTACCATCTAAATGATTACATAACATAAATCCCTAATTTTTTGAAGGTTTTTTCCTTTTTTTTTGTTTTGAGAACCCCTTGAACGTCTTTTCAAAGGGTTCTCAAAAATTCGAGATAGATCTAATTAGACCTTTTTACTTTTTTCTTTTCTGAATTTTTTTTTCCACTATGGAATATAGTGCGGACTAGTTAAAAAAAAATCCTATTTAGTATAATAATTGGATAATAGAGTCTCTACCCTGTCAACGGATAGCGAGAGAACAAAATCTGGATAAATACCAATTCCTATTACTGGTAAAAAGATACAGATTAAAAGAAAGAGTTCCCGTGGTCCAGAATCCACAAAATTATCGTTTGGAACATGAAATAGCTTGTATCCATAAAACATCTGGCGTAACATAGATAATAAATAAATAGGGGTTAATATCATTCCGATTGCCATTACAAAAGTAATTAGCATTTTTGGCATTAACATAAATTTAGGACTAGTAATTAGTCCAAAAAATACTACTAATTCTGCAACAAAACCACTCATTCCCGGCAAGGCAAGAGAAGCCATTGAAAAGCTACTAAACATGGTAAAAATTTTTGGCATTGGGATAGATATTCCCCCCAGTTCTTCGAGATAAACAAGACGTATTCTATCACAAGCCGTTCCCGCTAAGAAAAAAAGTGTAGCACCGATAAATCCATGCGATAATATTTGTAAAATCGCTCCATTTAGTCCAATGTTGGTTATGGAACCAATTCCTATAATTATGAAACCCATGTGAGATACGGAGGAGTAGGCTATTCTTTTTTTGAAATTTCGTTGACCCAGAGAAGTTGAAGCTGCATAGATTATTTGCGCAGCTCCTATTATTACCAACCAGGGGGAAAATAGATAATGAGCATGAGGTAACAATTCCATATTGATCCGAATCAATCCGTATGCTCCCATCTTTAATAGAATTCCGGCTAAAAGCATACATGTACTGTAATGCGCCTCCCCGTGGGTATCTGGTAACCATGTATGTAGAGGTATAATCGGCAATTTGACAGCATAAGCAATAAGGAAGCCAAAATACAGTAGTATTTCCAATGTTGCAGGGTATGGTTGATTAATCAATTTTTCTAAATCTAATCCGGGTTCATTGGAACCATATAACCCCATACCTAGAATTCCAATTAAGAAAAAAATGGAACCGCCTGCAGTATACAAAATAAACTTGGTAGCTGAATACAGACGCCTCTTTCCCCCCCACATGGATAAAAGTAAGTAAACAGGAATTAATTCTAACTCCCACATGATAAAAAAAAGTAAAAGGTCTCGTGAAGAAAATAATCCTATTTGACCGCTATACATTGCTAGCATAAGAAAATAGAATAATCGCGAATTCCGGGTAACCGGCCAAGCCGCTAAAGTAGCTAAAGTAGTGATAAATCCTGTCAATAAAATGGATCCTAATGAAAGTCCATCGATTCCCAATCTCCAGTGGAAATCGAAAACATCTATCCATTTAGAATCCTCCTTTAATTGGATTAAGGGATCCTCTAATTGGAAATGATAACAGAATACATAAGTCATTAGAAGGAATTCTAATAAACAAATAGCTATAGTATACCACCTAACTATTTTATTTCCTTTATGAGGTAAAAAGAAAATTAATGAACCTGCAAATATCGGCAAAACAACAAGTATTGTTAACCAAGGAAAATAACTCATGATAAAGTAATAAAGACAAGATACGTTTTGACCAGAAAAGCCCATGCTCGGGTTATTTCGAGCACAGGCTTCTTCTTCTTCGGTAAAGAGGAATCAGACGATTCAAGTGGAGTTTTTTGTAACGTATCAATAAGATAGAGCCATGCTGCGGGTTGTTTCAGGCCCTAAATAAACGCGGACACTTAAAAAATCTGTTGGGCAGGCGGATTCGCATCTCTTACAACCCACACAATCTTCGGTTCTCGGCGCGGAAGCAATTTGCTTGGCTTTACACCCATCCCAAGGTATCATTTCTAATACATCTGTTGGACAAGCTCGTACACATTGAGTGCATCCTATACATGTATCATAAATTTTTACAGAATGTGACATTGGATCTCTAAATTTTCCTTTTCAACATAAAAATTTTCGATCTGGTAAAAATTTAATTAGTACTATATAAATTAGATGTATTGTATACACCAGACGAACCAATGGTTTATCCAAACTTTAACAAATAATGCAATATATTTCTTAATCTGTTTGTGAGAAAGCGTGAAAAGAGCCAAGAGACTTGAATTTAATGCTTCAACAGTCATAATTATACGAATTCTACATACTAATTGAATTAGCCAATAAATTGGCTATCATCTTGTCAATATAAATTATTGCAATATTCAAATTGCAATATCAATGAATTGCAAAAATGCAATATTCAAGCAATATTCAATAAGTAAAAAAGAATACTCTCAAATAACCTACTCAAAAAATGGATATTATTAAATACTAATAAGAAAATAAGATTAGATTTCTATTCATCTTAATGTTCCGTATTATTATATATGTGCCTTTGTTTAGAGGATTCTATGTCTAATTATTCAAAAAATTAGATTGATTGATACGAGTTGATTTCCTGTTACGATGGATGGAAGAAAGAATGGAGAGTCCAATAGCTGCTTCAGCAGCCGCAAGGGCTATAACAAAAATTGCGAAAATGTCTCCTTTTAATTGGCGACTATCAAATAGATCAGAAAATGTTACGAGATTTAGATTAATTGAATTCAGTATAAGTTCAAGACATATTAGAGCTCTAACCATGTTTCGGCTTGTGATCAATCCATAGATACCAATCGAAAATAAATAGACACTCAAAAAAAGCACATGCTCAAACATCATTAACTAACTCCTTATCAATCTCGATTCATTTCAATATGAGGACAAGAATTGAACCGATTCCATTAATTAGAATAGAACAATTACGCAACAAAAGAGAAAAGAAGGTATTTGTTGTATTGGCAGTAGATGGGTTTTACTAAATCAAAATTGTGATTTTTTAGTTATTTATTTTATATTTGAAATTCTAAGAATTTTGACTCATTCTAAGTATTTCTTATTGTCGAGCCATAGTAATTGCACCTATTAAAGAAACTAGAAGAATTAGGGAAATGAGTTCAAATGGAAGATAAAAATCGGTTGCTAAATGAATCCCAATTTGTTGAACGTTATTTATGAGACCCTGTTCTACTATTTGGTTTGATCTTGTAGTCCAAAGAATTCCATACCACGACGTATCTGGGATAGTAGTCATTAGTGAAAAAGGAATAGTTATACAAACGAGTAAAGTAAACCCATCCCCAATAGTCCAAGAATTCTTATCTTTAGACCACTCTGAGCCGTTTACAAACATTACAGCAAATATGATCAAGACATTTATGGCTCCCACATAAATAAGAAGTTGTGCGACAGCCACAAAGTAGGAATTCAATAAAAAATAGAATAAGGATATACAAACAAGAACTAATCCCAGCGAAAAGGCAGAATAAATTGGGTTGGTAAGTAATACTACTCCTAGACCTCCTAGTAGAAGAACAAATCCCCCAAATAGCACAAGAATCTCATGTATTGGTCCAGGTAAATCCATTATGGATAAGAAGAAATTTAGAGTATAACATTTTTCATGAACTGAATAAAACTAAAAGATTCAAGGAAGGAAAAAGGTATTAGGATATTTTTTTGTTAGTAAAAATCGATTTTTCTAACAAAAAAAATCCTAATACCTAGTAATCAGTAATCGTTCTTGAATTCCAAGATTTTTCTTCGTCTATTTTACTTTGAGGCGAATTCCTAATTGTTTGAATTGTGTAATCTCCCATTATGGAGATTGGTAACCGGCTCAAAGCAATTTGATTGTAATTCAATTCATGACGATCATAAGTAGAAAGTTCATATTCTTCAGTCATTGATAAACAATTTGTCGGACAATATTCAACACAGTTGCCACAAAATATACAAACTCCAAAATCAATACTATAATTAAGCAATTGTTTCCTTTTAATATCCTTTTCAAATCTCCAATCCACAAGGGGTAGATCTATCGGGCATACGCGAACACATACTTCACAAGCAATGCATTTATCAAATTCAAAGTGTATTCGACCCCGGAAACGCTCCGATGTAATTGATTTTTCATAAGGGTAGTGAATCGTTATAGGTAAACGATTTGTGTGGGATAAGGTAATTATTAAACCTTGACCAATGTATCTTGCGGCGCGTATTGTTTGTTGACCATAACTAATGAACCCAGTTAGCATAGGGAACATATTCTAAATATATATATGAAAAAGATATGTTTCTTTCTCTTGTTTGAGAAAACTTTTGTGTTGAAAATATTCTTACTGTTATTGTATTAGCTTATTTATAGTGAAACTAGTTGGGAAGAAGTTGTTAATAAGAGATTGCCCAGAGAAATAGGTAAAAGAAATTTCCATCCAAGATTTAATAACTGATCCATTCTCATCCTGGGTAAAGTCCATCTTATTGTGATAGAAATGAAGAGAAATAAATAAGCTTTAGTTAATGTAATAAATATACCTATTACCATTTCAAAAATTCCAATTATTTTATTCATTTGGAAAAATCCAAAAAAGGATATATAGGGAATAGAGAAATTCCACCCGCCTAAGTATAGAACAGTTACAAATAAAGAGGAAACTAATAAATTTAGGTAAGAAGCAAGATAAAATAAACCATATTTAATACCAGAATATTCGGTTTGATAACCTGCTACTAATTCTTCCTCTGCTTCTGGTAAATCAAAGGGTAATCTTTCACATTCTGCCAAAGAAGAAATTAGAAAAACTAGAAAACCTATAGGCTGACGCCAAAGATTCCATCCAAAAAAACCATATTTGGACTGTGCTTCAACTATATCAACTGTACTTGAACTGTTAGATAATCATAGTCGATGATAACATCACAGTTCCCACCGCTATTCCAAAACCGTACATGAAACCTTAGCTTCATACGGCTCCTCTATGATCAGAAAAAAGGAAAGGATTGTTTCTTTCGGTATTATCCCCTGGGCGGAGATAGAATTAGGTAAGATAAAATTGATTGGAAAGCCCAAAATTAGACCAAAGCAATTCCGTCTGCTAGAATAACAAAAAAGCGCTTCCGAATTGATCTCATCCTTTATATAATAAAATGATAATTTTTCTTTGTTCGGTAATAACTTAATATTGGAATAAAACACTCGTTATAGCAATTACTGAATGGAAAGAATTGGGCATTAGTTCATGAGGAATTCTGTATGAATAGGGATAAAGGAAGAAAGAATAAATAAGAAATAAGGCTCCTTTTTATATTGCATTCCATATCTTTTGTCCTATTCTTCTTTCCCGGGGAAGGGTATACTTAAAAAAAATAAAATAAAGGGTTAATTCGTTCTTGATAGCCATTTCCTTAACAAGTGAATGGGAACATACTCTAGACCGGAATCCGAAGAAAGTACTGCTTGATCATTTCTACCAATTTCAAGTCCTTATTATGATTCCTTTTATGAGGAAAAATGTCTAATGATTTAGATTCTCTCATTACTAATCCTGTATGTACTTTAGTGTTCCTAATCCCTCACTAACTTTAGATGGATTGCCTTATGGCTATAAGTTATAGTAATAACTCAAAATATTCTAGTAATGAAATCCCATTTTGCGAATCCCTTATTCTTGCCCGCTTCAAGATATGATGACTAATCAAACAATCTAAACCTTGGGGTAAAGAGTTTACACTGCTTATGTTTACTTGAACTTTTTTCTTGTACGTAGGAAATGAGATTTTGTATTTTTACTACAAATTAATAAGCTGTTTTGTTTCACTCATATAGCTATCTAGTTTAACTTACCAACCCGAATACAGAATAAGCAAAGGAAGATAAGCATTCAATGTATTTTAGAGGAAAAGGATTCTATTTTAACGAATCACACGTAGAGATATTGCTAGTACACAAAAAGTTAATGGTATTTCATAACTAATAGATTGAGCAGCCGCCCGTAGACCACCTGAAAAAGAATATTTATTATTTGAGCTATATCCTGCCATGAGAAGACCAATAGGAGCAATACTTGAAATGGCAATCCATAAAAAAACACCAATACTAAGATCAGCTAAAACAAAACGATATCCTAAAGGGATAACTAAAAAACTTAATAAAATGGATATGACTGCTATAGAGGGACCAATGCTAAATAAAGGAATATCTCCTCGGGACGGGAGGATATCCTCTTTTAAAAGTAGCTTAGTTCCATCTGCTATAGCTTGAAGCAATCCCAGGGGGCCGGCATATTCAGGACCAATACGTTGTTGTATCGATGCAGATATTTCTCTTTCTAACCACACAATTACGAGTACTTGTATTGTGATTCCCAGTAAGAGGGCCAAAATAGGTAGAATCCATATCAGTCCGTAGACTTCTTTTAATAATTCCGATTTCAAAAAAGAATTGATAGTTTCTACCTCTACCCTATCTATTATCATTTCAACGATCAACTTCCCCCATAATGATATCTATACTACCTAATATCGTCATGATATCAGCCAATTTCATTTTTTTAACTAGCTGAGGAAGAATTTGCAAATTAATAAAACCCGGTGGACGAATTTTCCATCTCCAGGGGAAAAGACTATCATCGCCTACCAAATAAATTCCTAATTCACCTTTTGGAGCTTCTACTCTTACATAAAGCTCTTGCTTTGATAATTCAAAATTGGGCGAAGGTTTTTTACCAAGAAATCGATATTCAAAATCATTCCATTCGGAATTCTTTGCTTTCTTAAAGCGCCGGGCTTCTAAATTTTCATAAGGTCCTCCAGGAATTTTCTCTACAGCCTGTTGAATAATTTTTATGGATTCCCTCATTTCACCGATTCGTACTAAATAGCGAGCTAACGAATCTCCTTCTTTTTGCCATTTGACTTTCCAATCGAATTGATTGTAAGACTCATAAGGATCAATTTTACGAAGATCCCATTGTATTCCAGAAGCTCGTAACATGGGTCCCGATAAGCCCCAATTTACAGCCTCTTCTCCGCTAATAAAACCAACTCCTTCAACTCGTTCCAAAAAAATAGGATTCTGTGTAATAAGTTGTTGATATTCAACAACTCCTTGTAAAAAATAATCACAGAAATCTAAGCATTTATCCATCCATCCATAAGGTAGATCGGCAGCTACTCCTCCGATGCGAAAATAATTATGCATCATTCGCATACCTGTAGCAGCTTCAAATAGATCATATATTAATTCTCTCTCTCTAAAAATATAGAAAAAAGGAGTTTGTGCCCCAAGATCCGCCATAAAAGGGCCAAGCCATAACAAGTGAGAAGCTATACGGCTCAATTCTAACATAATTACCCTAATATAACTGGCTCTTTGAGGTATTTGAATATTCTCCAAGAATTCAGGTGCATTTACCGTTATTGCTTCTGTAAACATAGTAGCTAAATAATCCCACCGTGTTACATAAGGCAGGTATTGTATAATAGTTCTGTTTTCCGCAATTTTTTCCATTCCTCTGTGTAAATATCCTAATATGGGTTCGCAATCAATAACATCTTCACCATCGAGAGTAACGATCAGTCGAAGAACACCATGCATTGATGGGTGTTGAGGGCCCATATTGACTATCATGAGATCCTTTCTTTTAAGCGGTAGACTCATCTTATTCTTTATTCCATGAAAATGGATTATTCCATGAATTCCTCAAAACGAGGCTCATCAAAATGAAAAATCTAAGACTACTATAAGACTACTAAATAAAATACGAAAAAAATTCGAACGATTAAATTACTTCTCCCGAATATCCAACTGACTGATTAATTTCTTATAACGTACTCTATTTTTCTTTGCCAAATAAGCCAGCAAACGTTGACGTTTTCCCAAAAGTCTTCGTAGACCTCTTTCCGATGAAAAATCTTTTTTGTGTAATTCCAAATGTGAAGCAAGTTTCCGTATCTTATTGGTGAAACTGAATACTTGAAATTCAACAGAACCCCTGTTTTCTTGTTTTTCTTCTTTAACCATAAATCAAAAAATTTTTCTACCTCCTTTCTTTTTCATGTATTTTTCTGATCAGGAAAAATCAAAAATTATGTCAGTTATTTTGAAGTTATTCTAATCTCGTACACACAAAAATTTGCAATTATTCATCTACTGCTGGAATCTGGAATTTGGATTTATTTTATCGATGCAAATTGGATTTGGATAGAAGGGTACATTCTTTTATTTTAGATAGAAGAAACATTTCTTCTATCTAAAATAAAAGAATTTTGCTGATTTTTTTATTACTATATCCAATTTTTAGAATTTATATACCATTTAATTGATATCATTTAGCAAAATGAAACACAGCATATGCATCCATCTTTCGGCTCGAGAATTTCACGGGATAGAGATATAGTATAAGAAATAGGCTATTAAGTAACTCTAAATGAATTGTGGATACATCTGTATCCTTAACATACTGAAAGGACTGCCATTATTCGTATCAAACCAATAGCGATTCATAAAAGCTAAATCTTGTAATCAATGGTGGGCCAATAATGAATTTTTTTGCATATGTATTAAGACGCTTGGTCTGATTTCGAAATTGTCCAGAGTTTTTTATGTTGTTTTCATTGCAAAATGATGGATCTCCTTCCGTAACTTTCCAATTACGAGTACGAGAATTGAAAGACATGAAAATTCTCAATTCTCTACAGCGTCTAGGAGATAGATAGAATATTTTCAGGAACAAGAAAATCAGAAGAATCTTTTTCTCTATTCACTACCATTCCGCGTCTTCGACTTCTATTAGTTTCTTTTCTTCTTTAATGCAATAGCTATAGTTTGATATAGAATCCATTTCTCAAAGTAATGGAAACCATTCTCTTATAGGAAATGGTTCGAAAATCGCTATTCCACCTTTTAGGTTTAGGTATCGTGAAAAGTGATACCTGTGAAGATCGTGCATTTCAGTCACATTCAGATCCGTTTTTCGAGTCCATGATATAACCAAATTGGATGGATCTTCCACCCGTTTAGCTAAGAAAGAATAGATGCAGAGGTGGATAATAGATCGATATGAAGATCATGAGCTGCCCCATAATGAAACCGCCAATAGTCGCGAATATCTCCTTCTTCCCTAACCCAAGATTGGAGAAAGAAGATCTAAGAGGGACCTATGGAGAATGTGGTCAGAAATCCATAATAGAGTCCGACCTCAACGACCGAATTAATTATCCTCATCGAGAAACTTAGACTACTAAGTAGAAAAAATTGGAAAATCATGGCATGGGTCTCCTTTTTTTCTTTCTTTAGAGTTTTCTATATGCACAATTTCTCGATGTTTCGATGAGAATTTCTTGACTTTCCATATATAGAAAGAGATAGACTATAAATGACATCTCTTATGTCAATAAGACCAAAGGGATGGATATTAAATGATAGGAAGTGCTAGGAAGTGAAATAGAATGAAATAAAGCCACTTTGGGCTTCCCTATGAAATGAGGCATGGAACGGAGCCACTACGAAGAAATTCCGGGAGTTACGAAAGAAGCTTCGGACTCATATTGTTCACGGGTTGAGAGCGGGAGTTGAACTCTAGGAGGTCGAATCTCCCC